TAGAATATTATTTATTAGAATCTTTTTTATACTTTTTTTTTATTTCATCGTTCTCAATCTTAGGAGAAAGACACATTATTTAATTTAGGATAGAAAGAAAAAAATTATTGAAATAAATCGACGCTTGTTGAAGGTGAGGTTTGTAAATAAAACAAGCCCTTCTGTCGTGTATCCCCGATTAATGCAGCCTCAAATGCTTCACTTGTCAATTCTAGAGTATTGAGCGAAAGGTTACACCTATGGTATGGCTATGGGTTAAGGTCAACCCTACTCCACAAGTACCAATAGGAGGCATATGGGAAGAGGCACTACTCCTAGGAATCAACAACACGAAAACTTTGTTCTAAATTATTCCTTTTCTTTATCAGGATCGGGACTAACAAGAATGGTTGGGACAACAAGCATCCATCTCGTTCGTATTTTGGATACCCATATAACCATCGAAGACTGTTGAAGTGACTAATTCCTGGAAATTAAGAGGCGTTGAAGACAAAGAAATTGTTGGAGTCACCCCTTTTTATCTAGTACCAACACGCTTAATTTTAAGGAAAGATTTTTTTACAAGAAGGTTGGCTGGAAAGTTCTTGTAAAAACACCAGCCCCACTCAGTTTATAATGAGACTATTTCAATCTTTTTTGATTCCATGTATTATTCTCATTATGCACATAAAGGAGGAGCCGTATGAGATGAAAATCTCATGTACGGTTCTGAAACGGAGATTCTTTGAATCGAACAACGACCGTAACGGATGTCGGCTCAATCCGAAGGAAATTATGCAGAAGCTTTACAGAATTATTATGAAGCTATGCGATTAGAAATCGATCCCTATGATCGAAGTTATATACTCTATAACATAGGCCTTATCCACACAAGGAACGGAGAACATACGAAAGCTTTGGAATATTATTTTCGGGCACTAGAGCGGAATCCTTTCTTACCACAAGCTTTTAATAATATGGCCGTGATCTGTCATTACGTGCGACTATCTCCACTATAGAAATAAAAGGGGAAAGCAAGAGCAAATCCATATTAATAAATACTAGAAAAAAAAAAGGCTTTCTACATATGTATCGTCCAAAACAACGATTTTTATCAGCTGTAGTAAAGAAATAAACTTCATAGAAGTGGAAATATGACAAAATAGGTATGCCTAGATACTTTATTCTATGGATAAAGGATCTAATTGAAGATGAAGCGCCGTAAAGATCAATTCACGAGGTTTTTGGCCGATACAATAAGAACTGCTTACTTATGTCATGATATGAGATAAACGCTAGGAATCAACTTATGTAATAAAGTTGATCCCCTAAGGTGTTGAGCAGCGGTGTAGCATCAGATCCCAACGATAGTAAGTCTTTTCCTTCTTATGAAGGAAAGTCTTTTTCAAAGATTCTATATAAATTTATATATGAAAACGAGATAGTTACCTTTCAGAAAATTCCAATGATAGCGGAAATGTCTATGCTTTATGAAGGTGGGAGAAAAGATAAAACTGATTAAATTATTAAGCAAAATTCAAGTTTGAAACTCATAACCTCTTTTGGTTAACTTAACTCGAGCGAAAAGGAGGGATAGATCCATAAGAAATCTTATTCAATTGGGTATGGTAGATTAAAAAAACGGGACACCAAAAGAATTTGAATGCTGAGCCGTATGAGGTCGGAAACTCTCACGTACGGTTCTAAGGGAAGGAATTTACTCGCCTATTCCGACCGGGGAGAACAGGCCATTCGACAAGGAGATTCTGAAATTGCGGAGGCTTGGTTCGATCAAGCTGCCGAGTATTGGAAACAAGCTATAGCGCTTACTCCTGGTAATTATATTGAAGCGCAGAATTGGTTGAAGATCACAAGACGTTTCGAATAAGAACACTATTTTATTCTATATAATTATTATTTTTCTAATTTCTTTATTTTTTTTTCTTGTTATTTATATTTATAGAATTTTTGATATTTTTTTATTTGTTATAATGAATTGTTTGTTGTCTCTATCAGTCAAATAAAACCGATCATTTCTCTGGGAAGAACCAATCAAAAAATTTCATTATATCCTTTCTAAGATCGTTCTATTGCGTCTGTTATTTCGTAGGGATAAACAATATACCGATAAAGTACAGAATAGAGTTCTTTTCCGCTATTAAAACGAATAAAAGAGACCCTCGAATGACTAAATAGAAATACCGGATGTCTCTTAGTAATGACTAATTACTAGTTTGGAATAGAGTAATATGTTCTACGTAGGACAAAAAGCGGCTCCATTTAGGAACTTCTAATTGAGATATGAATAAACTAGGTTGCACAAAAAAAAATTGCGTCCATTAAAAGCCCAAAAAGGTTTTTATAAGATTAAAAAGGTCCGTTAAGCGCCTCATGGCTATGTCATAATAGATCCGAACACTTGCCCGGGATCGACTTCCAGTCATAATTGCTCTAGTGAATAACTAAAGAAAATAAATAGATGGGAGATAGAAGATAAAAAAACTAAGTCTAAACATCTCCC